AATTGGAAATATGGATTTTCTTATTTATTCATTATGTTTATTATGTTTATTTTATTATATATTTTTTATTTTTATATAGTTCAATTCTAAAGAAAATATTCTAAATAGAAATGAATAAATTATCGAATTTAAGTTATAAGTTATATAATTAAGTTATATAATTAATAATTAATATATAATGAATATTAATTGAATAATGAATTGATTTTGATTAGTTAATTTAGAAATGAAAAATGAATTTCAATTCATATATATATATATAGTATATTCCACTTGGTTGACGTCGGTAGATTCTTTTCATTAAGATCCGAGTAGAGGATCCTTGCTTCTATTGATTCGATACGGAATGCATCTGCCAATGGGGTTCTCCCCCCTTTCCCAGATTTATACTTAATTGCTTCAATCCGTTGAATTCCGAGGAATTCTTACATAGACATAGAACAACTCATGGATTCCTATACCTAAATTAGGTACTTTTGGCCTGCACTAACCAGACCTGACCCCCCACCCCAGAAACAATCAAGTTATTTAAGTAGAGTTAGTAGAGTTAGAAGTCTTGAAAGAGTGATTCCAAATCGCGATCTTTAGGACTAAAGATGGGTCCGAAATGGAATGACTCGAAATCCTTGTTTTGTTAATGCAATAACACCAAGTAAGACCTACCAATGGGCGAGGTTTCGTGACAATAAAATCAAATTCTATAACTATAAAAAGGCTTTGTTTTGAAGCATCCCTCACCCCTACACGACGGAGCGTAGCACGGTGGTAGATTCGATTGAATCATAAGTGATCTATAGAAGATATTTTGAATGTCATCACGCGTTATCAAATGATTCGAGAGACAAAACCCAAAAACTAACCCATAGAAATAGAAGAGGACACAAACATTGATACATTTAGGACCAATTCATTTTCATTGTTTCAGAGATAATAAATTGGGGTTTTTGTTCCGCCAAAAAGAGATGCGTTGGGGGATTCCTAACTCTTCCAAGTGCAAACAGGACCCTCATTTTCTTGCATAAAGTCTGCATTGGTAGAATTGGAATGACGAGCAATTGGAGTAGATTGCATAAAATAAATAAAAATAATAAGTATGGCCAAATGGATCGGCCAGCCATAGGGACTAATGAGGAAATAGGTACAAAAATATACAAAAATGTAAATGTATAGGGCTATACGGACTCGAACCGTAGACCTTCTCGGTAAAACAGATCAAACTGATTATTATCGAAATGATTCGAACTGTTTCAAAGACCCGACATGCATTTTTTTTTGCATCGGGCTCTTTCATCAACTGATGGATCGATCAGTTAGTCCACCATATTTTTCTTGACAGGAAGATAACAAGATGGTTCCGTGTGCTCTTATTCCTTATTTTATTTGGATTCTGTTCTGATCCAGGAGCAATACCAAAGTCTTTCAAAAGGTTACCTTGACGTAGGTCTGCCTCCGGCCTAGATCAACCTAAATGAAATGGGGTCTCTATCGATCCGATCCCAGAGTCAAATATGATACTTCATACACCTCAAAGTTCATAGGATGAAAAGAGCTTATTTTGAGGTCCTTATACTCATTATGCCTAGCATTGAATGGACTGGGTTTTCACCTTATCAATTATCAAATCAATGATTGGTTCTATTTTGTATTTGGCGCCTGAATTGGCACCTGAATCGGACCGAACCTAATATTGTCAGGCTATTGTTCTCCCGTTCCCTCGAATCAATGGAGTAAGACACCGATTTCTCAATAAGATCAATTCTTTTGATTGGGACTCCCCTGAAAAGCATTGGCGCACGTGTAAACGAGGTGCTCTACCTAACTGAGCTATAGCCCTTGTCATAGATATCTTAACATCTAGATCATTTCTTGTCAAGATCGATATTCCATAATCCGACATGATAGCTCTCTGGTCCGTTTCCTGCGAAGCATTGGTATTGCTTATAAGTAATATTCTATCTATAATCTCTGATGTGATAGGTCCCATTTTTTCTCTTTGTGATGATAAATGACCTACTTAACCCAGTGGTTAGAGTATTGCTTTCATACGGCGGGAGTCATTGGTTCAAATCCAATAGTAGGTAGAACTTATTAGATACCGGAGTCAATGGTATCTAATAAGTTTTTCTACTTCTCCCTTTTTTTTTATTGATTTTTGATCTTTTCCCTATTACGTCTTACCGTCCCACTATTCAATTTGTTTTTGTTCGTTGCATCGGATTACAATTACAATTGATTGTATCCAATTGACGGAATACGAATATGGTGTATAACTTTTGATTATTCTGATACATCGACTAGTATTAGTATGAAATAGCATTGATAGCCTCGACTCGTGTCCTAGCTCGTCTGAGAGCTAGATTCGCCTCAATTGCTTGTCTCTTGCCTTCAGCTCTACTCAGGTTAGCTTCAGCTATTTCAAGAGTTCGCTGAGCTTCTCGCGGATCAATGTCACTACCCTTCTCCGCATCATTTACTAAAATGGTTATCTCATTATTGCCTA